GATACTATCAAATAAGAAAAAAAAAAAATGATTTTTTTTCATTTTCGTACTCTTTCTTTCATAACATAAATATCAGAAAGAGACTTTTGGTGTGTAAGAAAAGGGTTTGTGACGCTGAAATGTGCTCCCGACACATAAGATCAAATCGGAAATAACTTTTGTTTCATACTACTATCTCGATACAAAATCTCATGTTAGGAAAAACAATAATGGTTCGTTCATATCGAACTCGAAGTGCCATGCTATTTTTACTTATTATTCATATTCGATATGGCGAAGGCATAGTCTTCTTTTTTTTAAATAAAAACTCATTGGCGCCAAGCGTGAGGGAATGCTAGACGTTTGGTAATTTCTCCTCCGACCAGAATGAAAGATCCCATTGAAGCGGCTAATCCCATGCATATTGTATGTACATCGGGTGACACAAATTGCATAGTATCATAAATAGCTATTCCTGGTATTACCCATCCGCCGGGAGAGTTTATAAACAAATAAAGATCCCTAGTATCATCTTCTATACTGAGATATACCATGAGACCAACAAGTTGATTTGAGATTTCGCTATCAACCTCTTGGCCTAAAAAAAGTAATCTTTCTCGATGAAGTCGGTTGATTAGGAAAAAATAGCATCCCGTAGGAACCGTACGTGCACCTTTGGATGCATACGGTTCAAAAAAAATGGCGAAAGAAGAATCAATGTGTCGATTCCAATCCTATCTCTTTTTTTGTAACAGATTTCTGTTTTTCTAATGAAGGGATTTTTCTTCTATTTTTTGAAAAATAGAAGTTTTGACTCACTTCCCTATAAAAAAAGAATTTACTGAACTTATTGAACTAACCTCTCATTGATGTATTGTTTCGTCGAGATTCAAATCACGATGTCATTTTCTTGTTCCTGAACGGGCCCTTTCAATTCTTTTAGGTTCATGTTCTACTCCGGGGAAAGATCCGTCCGAATTCTATTTGCACATATAGGATAAATGATCTCAGTACCACTTCTTTTTGCTACGACTTTTTCAATTCGTTTCATGCCTTCCCCCAAACTATTCGATGTATTCATCATACTACATCCATTGGTTGACATGGCTGTTTGAGATCATTCCTATAGTAAGTATAAGAATCGTCTATGATACAAGTGGTAATCGTACATATATTACCAATTTGGTATTTTCTGAACGGAGCCTGGATACTTTATTTTATTAGTCCAAGTCAACCATAAATTCTTATACTTATAATTGATAATATTGATCCTCAATATAAATTGATCTAATTGCGCTTCACGCTCCGAATGATTGATGGTTCAATCAATACAATATTTCTTAGGCGAAACGGAGGATATCTCGATCGGGGGAGAGAACGGGTAAATCCCATATGACCCAATATGTCTGACAAGTCGCACTATACGTCAACCCAAACTGCGTCTTCCTCTCCAGGACTCCGAAAAGGTACTTTTGGAACACCAATGGGCATTAAATTAAAGAAAAAAATTAAGTACTATACTTCACTTTAATATGGAAACGTAAGAATGGGTTTATTGTCTTCATCATTTTTTTTCTGTTTATTCTATTTTATACATCATAGATTGGAAGGTTTATAGAGGAAGACAGAATGAATAAATAAAAATTTTAACGAACGGATCGATCGTTCGAATGATAAACAAGTATCTATGCATTTGTTCCCCCCAAATGGGACCAATCTTCCCATTGCGTATTGGTACTTATCGGGTATAGAATAGATCTGCTTCTCTTTGTTCTTACGAACAGAATTCTTCCGTTATTTTCAACAGAACGGAATAAATATTAACCCTTTCTCATACAGAATCCACTGAAAAGGTTAGGTACTATAGTATAGTCTTTTCCAATGCGATAAAGTTACATAGTGTCTATTTTTCTTTGATAAAGGGGTATTTCCATGGGTTTGCCTTGGTATCGTGTTCATACTGTCGTATTGAATGATCCCGGTCGATTGCTTTCTGTCCATATAATGCATACAGCTCTAGTTTCTGGTTGGGCTGGTTCGATGGCTTTATACGAATTAGCGGTTTTTGATCCCTCTGACCCCGTTCTTGATCCAATGTGGAGACAAGGTATGTTCGTTATACCCTTCATGACTCGTTTAGGAATAACCAACTCGTGGGGTGGTTGGAATATTTCAGGAGGAACTATAACGAATTCGGGTATTTGGAGTTATGAAGGCGTGGCGGGGGCACATATTGTGTTTTCTGGCTTGTGCTTCTTGGCAGCCATCTGGCATTGGGTGTATTGGGACCTAGAAATATTCTGTGATGAGCGTACGGGAAAACCTTCTTTGGATTTGCCCAAGATCTTTGGAATTCATTTATTTCTCTCAGGAGTGGCTTGCTTTGGCTTTGGCGCATTTCATGTAACAGGCTTATATGGTCCTGGAATATGGGTGTCCGATCCTTATGGACTAACCGGAAAAGTACAATCTGTAAATCCGGCGTGGGGCGCGGAAGGTTTTGATCCTTTTGTTCCGGGAGGAATAGCCTCTCATCATATTGCAGCGGGTACATTGGGCATATTAGCGGGCCTATTCCATCTTAGTGTCCGTCCGCCTCAACGTCTATACAAAGGATTACGTATGGGCAATATTGAAACTGTACTTTCCAGTAGTATCGCTGCTGTTTTTTTTGCAGCTTTCGTTGTTGCTGGAACTATGTGGTATGGTTCAGCAACTACACCAATCGAGTTATTTGGTCCCACCCGTTATCAGTGGGATCAGGGATACTTCCAGCAAGAAATATATCGAAGGGTTGGCGCCGGACTAGTCGAAAATCTGAGTTTATCGGAAGCTTGGTCTAAAATTCCCGAAAAATTAGCTTTTTATGATTACATTGGTAATAATCCGGCAAAAGGGGGATTATTCAGAGCGGGCTCAATGGATAGCGGGGATGGAATAGCTGTTGGATGGTTAGGGCACCCCGTCTTTAGAGATAAAGAAGGGCGCGAGCTTTTTGTACGTCGTATGCCCACTTTTTTTGAAACATTCCCGGTAGTTTTGGTAGATGGAGACGGAATTGTGAGGGCCGATGTTCCTTTTAGAAGGGCAGAATCCAAGTATAGTGTTGAACAAGTAGGTGTAACTGTTGAGTTCTCTGGTGGTGAACTCAATGGAGTCAGTTATAGTGATCCTGCTACTGTGAAAAAATATGCTAGACGTGCCCAATTGGGTGAAATTTTTGAATTAGACCGGGCTACTTTGAAATCCGATGGTGTTTTTCGTAGCAGTCCAAGGGGTTGGTTCACTTTTGGGCATGCTACATTTGCTTTGCTCTTCTTTTTCGGACACATTTGGCACGGCGCTAGAACTTTGTTCAGAGATGTTTTTGCTGGTATTGATCCAGATTTGGATGCTCAAGTGGAATTTGGAGCATTCCAAAAACTTGGAGATCCAACTACAAGGAGACAAGTAGTCTGATACAAGATTGCTCTGGTATCTTTCGCCTCTATTTTTTTTATTTGAATAGGGTAGGGTACCTGAGAAATCTTGACTTGAATCATCCTCTTTTTTTTGATTCTTTCCCTTTTTTTATATGGTATGGTAAATGATCCCAAATAAATAGGTGTGGAAGCTATAATTGTAAACCACGATCGAATCTATGGAAGCATTGGTTTATACATTCCTTTTAGTCTCGACTTTAGGAATAATATTTTTCGCTATCTTTTTTCGAGAACCACCTAAGGTTCCGACTAAAAAAATGAAATGATTTTTCATTATCTCAACTGAAGTAACGAGCCTACCTATTGGGAGGCTCGTTACTTCAATTAATCTAGTCCCCGTGTTCTTCGAATGGATCTCTTAGTTGTTGAGAGGGTTGCCCAAAAGCGGTATATAAGGCGTACCCGGTAAAGCTTACAAGTAAACCAGATATGGAGATGGCGACTAGGGTTGCTGTTTCCATTTTTAGATAATTTCAAGATCACAATGGATCTACGATAAGATCGTTTATTTACAACTACAACGGAATGGTATACAAAGTCAACAGATCTTAACTAATGATTAAATAGGATTTATGGCTACACAAACCATTGAGGGTAGTTCTAGATCTAGACCAAGACAAACTACTGTAGGGAATTTATTGAAACCATTGAATTCGGAATATGGTAAAGTAGCTCCGGGCTGGGGTACTGCACCACTTATGGGAGTGGCAATGACTCTATTTGCGATATTCCTATCTATTATTTTGGAAATTTATAATTCTTCCGTTTTACTGGAGGGAATTTCAACGAGTTAGATTCATAAGAACTATGAAGTCCTAGTTTTTCAATCAAAAAAATTACTTTACTTAAGACTCGGATTTCTAAACCATTCTGGTAGTTCGACTGTGGAATTTATTTGTTTCGGTATTTCCGGAATATGAGCGTGTGACTTGTTCTAATTGATCCTATTGATAATACAGAGAATGAATGGGCCTGTCATCTCTATCAAGATGATTCTACCTCGTCGGATATTTATTCTAGTATCTGGAGCACGGAATATATAGAATAGATCAAGAAAAGAAATATTTGAACTATGATTCATACCTACTATTCAGACCTCGCGACCGGACTCAAAAAAAATTTTAGATAGATATTTACTAAATCAAACGATTTTTCTTCCTTCAGACTTATTTTAACCGAAGGACAACTTTTTCTCTAGATTTTGTTGAGTCATTACATCCACTCATTAAATAAGTGATGATCAAATGGTTTTTACTCAGAGAACCTTTGAGTTTAGCTTGGGGCTTTATTAAATCATCGTGGTTCTAGTATGAATCTGAGGTTTCAATTGATTCATAGGGTCTCAACAAGAGAATTCCTATCAATAGAAAAAGAAGAGTCAATCTGCATTACGGACAAAAAAAACAAATTAAATAACAAAAAAAATAGGGAAGAGAAGATTCAAGAGGCCCGGAACGATCAACATAAAGAAAGACGAATGAGCCGACTTGATATTTTTTGGCATTATCATCACAAACAAAGAGGAGATTCTGGGTTTTT